AAATTAAGTTAAAAAAGGGAAGAATGGCAAGCTAGGGTGCGCTAATAAGACGGGCGGCCCGAAAGGACGAGGGAGGAGTTTTGAACTCGGATATCTTCGCGGAAACGCAGGGGAATAAACTGGAAACTAAAACATTAAAGTACCAGGACCAACTGGCACAGAGAAATCAAACGAGCTTCCGTAAGTAGCGGCGAGCGAAAGCGGAAAAGTCCTAAATAAATTAGAAGTTGAAAATAGGCGTCTACACACCTAAGACTAAATGTTAGTGCACACCCAAAGAGAGAGTACTGTGAAGGAAGGTTGAAAGAGCTTTGAAAAGATCTTAAAATATGTCCCCTCAAGCAGACATAAAATGTCGTACCTTTTGTATTATGGGTTGGCAAGGAAAAATTTAGTAAACTTAAGTTCAGAGATGAAGGTATAGTGAAATCAAGAGAATATTACCTCTTTAAGTTAAATTACCCGAAACCAAGTGACCTAGCCTTGGGCAGTTTAAAGGAACGAACCGGGAGTTGTAGCAAAAATTTCGGAGGACTTGGGGCTAGGGGTGAAAAGCTAATCAAACTTGGAGATAGCTGGTTTTCTGCGAAAAATATTGAAGTAGTGCGGCCAAAAAACTTAATTTTACATTATAAAGTTCAATTGCTCGGAGAGGGATTAGCTCTGAATGGAAAAAATTAGGGTGGGCAGACAGACACTGGGCGATGAGGCCAATTGTCAAAAGGGAGAAGCCCTAATCAAAAGTTAAAGCCACAAATCAAAGCCTTTATTAAGTGTGAACGGGGTGGATAATTAAGACAATAAGGAAGTAGGCTTGGAGCCAGCCTTCTTTGAAAGATGACGTAAAAGTTCACTTTAGAAGTTCTACTTTCTCTAAAATTAGGGTGGCTAAAATTGGGCTGAGACTTTGAGGATGAAGTAAACTCTTCATTCGGTAGCAGAACGGGCTGTAATATTAGTTCGGCGAAAGCCTTACTATCAGAAGTGATAAGGCCAACATGAGTAAAAAAGCATGGATTACTCCCCCAAGGCTTCAATTATTAATTGGGCCAGACAGCCCTTAAGTAGTAATCTTTTGGTTACGTCGATAGGTCTTATAAAAGTGCACGAAGTGCCAGGAAAAATTTATAAATTATTACTGTACTAGTTTAACGCAAGTGGGGTGAAGTGAGGAGAAAACTTCTCTTAAGGAATTAGGCAAATTTGGGGCCTCGGCTGTTTACCAAAAACATAGCTCTCGGCCAAAGCTAAATGCTGAAGTATGGAGGGTGAAGCCTGCCCAATGGTTGTTTATGAAAAGGTTGGCTAAAGTCAACTTTGTAAGGACAATTAAATGGCCGCGAGATTATAAATCGTGATAATGTAGCACAATCAATTGTCAATTAATTGTTGGCCGGTATGAATGGCTTGTTGGCCGGTATGAATGGCATCACGAAGGCCCCACTGTCTTAAGAGAACTCTCCATGAAATTGAATTCGTAGTGAAGATGCTACGTCCATATTGTAAGACGAAAAGACCCCATTGAGCTTTACTAAAAACTTGTATGGCTCGAAATAACTTAAATAAAAAGTTTAGATAATGTGGGACCCGTTTTTGGTTAATGAAACACCACTCTTTTATTTTAAGAGAGCTAACCTTGTTGGGATAATGCAAGTTGGATAGTTTGGTTGGGGCGACCGCCTTTTAAAAGGTAACGAAGGTGAGCTTAAGGTCTATAATTAATAGCCGATGGCTTGACTGCAAGGGGGACATCCCGAGCAGACACTGGTAATTACCCAGTGGGCTATAATGACCCGTCATCTTAGAGTGGAATAGTTGACGATCAACGAATAAAAGTTACCTTGGGGATAACAGCGTTATATTGTTAGAGAGTTTATTGACGACGATGTTTGCGACCTCGATGTTGAATTGTGGCACCCTGGGGTGCAGCAGCCTCCAAGGGTGGGATTGTTCGTCCATTAAAGCCGTACATGATTTGAGTTAAAAGCGTGGTAACACAGCTTGGTTTCTATCTACAATATAAATAAACATCAATGTAACTATCTTCTAGTACGAAAGGATCGAAGAATTAGTGATCCTCTTATTTTTACAAGGTACGATTGATTTCTTAGTCTCCTAGTAGGGGGCTTATAATTAATCACTGATTGCTTCTCAAATGTGAACATTTCATTGTATTGTTTAGGTACAAAGAACTTTTAGCGGCCCCCTTGAGGGTCGCCAAAAACTATCAACTAAGATGAACATCCTGGAAGTTGTCATTTCGTTTAATGTGGATTTTTGAGGCAATAGTGCTACATGTAATTTAACTTTGGCGCACCAAACGGCGGAGGAGTATACAAACCTTCAGACAGTCTCCCCCCATAGATTTTTCGGAGCTGTTATCTTATAAAAGCACCCATGAAGAAGAACTTACTAGTTATGAATTTATAAGGCATCTCAGTTGAAATAAGAATTTTTCTACTACACAGTGTTGGCCGAGGTCACTGATGATTGAGCCACGATAAACTATATTCCCTCCTAGATGTAATGAAAGAAAATATAGGTAGATAAAATTTTAATAATGAATAGTATTATTTAAAATCTTTCATCCTTATCATTTAGTAAATCCTAGTCCTTGGCCCTGCGTGGGGGCTTGTACAGCCGATGAAAATTTTTGTTTGGCATCCTTATCATTTAGTAAATCCCAGTCCCTGGCCCTGTATAGGGGCTTGTGCCGCTTTTGTTATGGCTGCAGGAGGTGTTGCATATTTTCATTATGGTCAAATTTGGCTTTTTTTGGTAGGAGCTGTGACCCTTAATTTAATTATGATAGTTTGGTGAAGAGATGTTATAAGAGAAGCGACTTTTCAAGGTCAACATCCCATATTTGTAAAACAAGGTTTAAAATATGGGATGTTTCTATTTATCCTTTCTGAAGTTTTATTTTTTTTTTCTTTTTTCTGGGCTTTCTTTCATAGTAGCCTTGCCCCAAATATAGAGTTAGGCGCGATTTGGCCGCCTCTGGGCATAAGTTCATTAAATGCTTCTTCAGTGCCTCTTTTAAACACAATCGTTCTTTTAAGTTCGGCGGCCGCCGTTACCTGGGCGCACAATGCTTTAATTAGCGGAAAAAAAATGGAGACCTTTGATGGGTTAATTATGACTGCCCTCCTGGGTGTTATATTTACAAAGCTACAAACAATGGAGTATTACGAAACTTTTTTTGCTATTTCTGACTCGATTTATGGTGCTACTTTTTTTGTAGCCACGGGGTTTCATGGGCTCCATGTTATAATAGGTGCGACATTTTTAATAGTCTGTTTAATTAGAGCCACTTGTAGCCAATTCATTTGTGCTCATCATTTCGGTTTTGAAGCGGCTAGCTGATATTGGCATTTTGTCGATGTGGTCTGACTATTTTTATATGTCTGCCTTTATTAATTACAGATGATTCGTAAACTTGGAAAAGACATTTTTCAAAAAGATTTAAAATATGGGACTGGTATCCTTTTAATTTTAATTTTACTTCAAATCCTCTTTGAGGGCATACTTCTAATTTATGGCTTGGATCCAAACACTTTCTTAGATTTCGGGCTTGAATATATAGAAACTACAGTACAACCGCCCAAACAGTATCAATTAACTTCGTCACAGGTTTGCATGGTCAAGCCAGAAACTTCGTCACAGGTTTCCATGGTCAAGCCAGAAACTTCGTCACAGGTTTCCATGGTCAATCAAGAAACTTCGTCACAGGCTTCCATGGTCAAGCCAGAAACTTCGTCACAGGYTTCCATGGTCAATCAAGAAACTTCGTCACAGGCTTCCATGGTAAATCTAGAAACTTTGCCACCAGCCTTCAGGCAGTATATAGAAACTTTGTCACAGGCCTCCAGGCAGTATCTAGAAACTGCGTTACAGGCCGGCAGGCAGTATCAAGAAGCTTCGTCACAGGCTTCCATGGCCAATCTAGATAATTCGTTACCGCCCAGCGGGCAGTATCAAGCAATTTTGTTACAGGCCTGAGAGCAGTATAAATTAACTTTGTGACAGGCCGGCAGGCAGTATCAAGAAACTTTGCCACCGGCCTTCAGGGCCAATCTAGAAACTTCGTCACAGGCCTTCAGGCAGTATCTAGAAGCTTTGTCACAGGCCAATGCTTTACTTCTAGCTTCCATGCATGACCCAAAACTTTTAACAGAAGGACAAGAGGATCTTACCAATTGACTACAAAAATATCAAATAGCAGAGATCCTGTGCCCCAGAACAAAGAGTTATTTTGAGTTCCATTGGGATCTTATAAAGAATGCGACTCAAATGGCACCAGCTTTCTTAAATAAGAATATGGAAATAATGTATAATGGCCAGGTGTTTAAAGGCTGTTGGCTGCCTATACCAAGTGGCGGTTCGCAACCTTGTATTCTCGCTACAATGGACCAGATCAGCGGAGGCGCCGCCATGAAACCATGGCTCTCTCGTATAAACCCGGCTGACCCGGATGCATCATATTTACAAATTCCTTCAGAAATATGGAAGAATGACTTTCCATATGTTCAAGTGCGAGATTATCTAGGAACTCCACATTTGGCTGAGGTCTTTCAGGGAGAGGAGGGAGCCTATTGGTTTAAATTATGTCAAAACCCCTATAAGGACTTTTATTATTTTCCGTCTCCCAAGGGTGGGCCGTTACGTTAAGTGCCTCTGTTTGATTTGGGGTTTGAGCAGGTGATATGGTTTCTCTTTTATTCAATATTACTGGTCAAGAATTTTTTCTGGCTTTTCCAATCGAAATTCATGCGGGGAGAAAAATGTTATCTTAAGTAATAACGCAAAGATGACAAACAAATTTTTAATTCGTTGAGTATTTTCTACTAATCATAAAGATATTGGAACATTATATCTAGTCTTTGGAATAGGAGCTGGTATGATAGGCACAGCTTTAAGTATGTTAATAAGGTTAGAACTTTCCGCCCCCGGCACTATGTTGGGGGAGGACCATCTTTACAATGTCATCGTCACAGCGCATGCTTTTATTATGADTTTTTTTTTAGTGATGCCCGTTATGATTGGAGGGTTTGGAAATTGGTTAGTTCCTCTATATATTGGGGCCCCCGATATGGCTTTTCCTCGGTTAAATAATATGAGTTTTTGATTGTTGCCGCCTGCTCTGATTTTATTATTAGGATCCGCGTTCGTAGAACAGGGCGTCGGAACCGGTTGAACCGTGTATCCTCCCCTATCCAGCACCCCAACACACCCGGGGGGTGCGGTGGACCTGGCCATTTTTAGTCTTCATTTGGCGGGGGCTTCTTCTATTTTGGGGGCTATAAATTTTATAACTACTATATTTAATATGAGGGCCCCAGGTATGACAATGGATAGACTCCCCTTATTTGTGTGGTCCATTTTAATCACGGCCTTTTTATTGTTGTTCTCCTTACCTGTTTTAGCAGGTGCCATTACTATGCTTTTAACAGATAGAAATTTTAATACAACTTTCTTTGACCCCGCTGGAGGCGGAGACCCTATTTTATTCCAACATTTATTTTGATTTTTTGGGCACCCCGAGGTTTATATCTTAATTATCCCAGGGTTTGGTATGGTCTCTCAAATCATCCCAACTTTTTCTGCTAAAAATCAAATTTTTGGATACTTGGGCATGGTCTATGCCATGTTATCCATTGGAATACTAGGCTTTATTGTGTGGGCACATCACATGTTTACAGTTGGAATGGATGTTGACACAAGAGCTTATTTTACTGCCGCCACAATGATTATTGCTGTCCCAACTGGGGTCAAGGTATTTAGTTGATTGGCCACTATTTATGGTGGGGCCGTAAGATTAGATACCCCCATGCTTTGGGCCATTGGGTTTGTCTTTCTATTTACAATAGGAGGCCTAACCGGGGTTATTTTAGCTAATAGTTCTTTAGACGTTGTTTTACATGATACTTATTATGTAGTGGCCCATTTCCACTATGTCCTATCAATGGGGGCTGTTTTTGCCATCTTTGGGGGGTTTTATTTTTGGTTTGGAAAAATTACGGGCTATTGCTACAATGAACTTTATGGGAAAATTCACTTTTGGATAATGTTTATTGGTGTTAATTTAACATTCTTTCCACAGCATTTCTTGGGTTTTGCGGGCTTTCCCAGACGATACTCTGATTTTGTTGATGGTTTGGCCGGTTGAAATTTAGTTAGTTCCTTAGGTTCTACTATATCAATTGTAGGCGTTCTTTGGTTTGTTTATATAGTATATGATGCCTATGCTCGAGAGGTAAAATTTAGGGTAGATAACATGGGGGCTAGTTGGTCTTCTTTAGAATGGGTACAACTCTCACCCCCTATGTCTCATACCTATAATGAACTGCCTTTTATCTATAAAGCCCCCCCAGCGGGGCACTGAAATGGTTAAAGATGGCGCACCAATTAATTAGTATACTTTTTTTGAGTATTATAGGTGTGATAATTTTCCAAATATCTCACTTCAATTTCATAGTAATACTATAATATTACTTTTTCTTATTTTAGCCCAGTCAGGCTTCTCCTTTTTTCTGTGTCAATCAGGGAGGTGGCTCTCGCTTGTAGACTTTGATGATTTTACTCTTAATGAAAGAAAACTAAACAGATGTATTATAGGTATTTAGTAGTTTCAGTTTTATTATTAGTTTTAGGAGTGTTGGGAATAGTGCTCAATAGAGGGCATCTTATAATTATGTTAATGTCAATAGAATTAATTTTATTAGCTGCCTCTTTTTTATTTTTAATAAATTCTATGATAACGGATATTTTAATCGAGCAAGTTTTTACCATTATGATATTAACGGTGGCCGCAGCAGAGTCTTCTATTGGTTTAGCTATTATGGTGGCTTATTATCGAATAAAAGGAACAATTACTATCAAATCTCTTAATTGGCTTAGGGGTTAAGCTACAAAATAGGGCCCCCCTGTATAAATTGATGGAAATTTTATTGAGTGATTGACTGATTCTGGACCAATTGAGTGATCTACCGGAGTCGTGGCAATTAGGTTTTCAAGATAGTGCCCACCCGGTTATGGAGGAGATAATTTTTTTCCACGATCAAGTTATGTTTATATTAATTATTATTATTACAACAGTATTCTGGTTAATTGTAAAAGCCTTAAGTGGAAAGGCCTACCATAGGTATTTAGTTGATGGAACTTTATTAGAAATAATTTGGACTCTGGTTCCGGCTCTAATTTTAGTTCTTATTGCGTTCCCTTCCTTAAAATTATTGTACTTAATGGATGAAGTAATGGACTCCTCTTTAACTATTAAAGCTATCGGCCATCAGTGGTATTGGTCCTATGAGTACTCAGATTATCAAACCGAAACCTTAGAATTTGACTCCTACATGGTGCCCCCCTCCGATTTAAATAAGGGTGATTTTAGATTATTAGAAGTGGACAATAGACTAGTTGTACCTATAAATACCCATGTCAGAGTCTTAGTAACTGGGGCGGATGTTTTACATTCATTTGCAGTTCCGGCGCTGGCTGTTAAAATGGATGCGGTTCCGGGTCGATTAAATCAAACTGGGTTTTTTATAAAAAGACCTGGTATTTTTTATGGCCAATGCTCCGAAATTTGTGGGGCTAATCACTCCTTTATGCCCATAGTAATTGAAGCGGTTTCTTTAGATAAATATATCAATTGGGCATTACAAGAAGCTTAAAATAAAAGGTGCTAAAATATGGAGATAAAAAATGAACTGAATTTAATTCTCCTTTTACTTTTATTGGGAGTAGTGTATATAATGAAAATTCCGAGAAATGATATGGCTAAATTAAAGAGTGCCGCACTTGAGTGGTCTTTAGCAACCTTGGTTGCCACTTTAATTTTATGGGGGGGCCTTGGTGTGGGGGGCCAATTTCAAACCCCAAATCAAACAGAATGGATAGCCGCCCTAAATTTTAAATGGGGCCCTCTATTTTTAGCTGTTGACGGAATTTCTTTATTTTTTTTTNTTTTAACTGCGCTTTTAACCCCCATATGCATTTTAATTAGTTGAAACTCAATAAAATTTTTATTAAAAGAATTTTTATTGTGTCTTTTATTTTTAGAAATTTTATTAATGGGGGTTTTTTTAGCGTTGGACCTGTTATTGTTTTATATCTTATTCGAAGGAATATTAATACCCATGTTTCTTTTAATTGGGGTGTGGGGCTCGAGAGAAGAAAAAGTCCGGGCCTCTTACTATTTCTTTTTCTACACTTTTATTGGTTCAGTATTTATGCTTTTAGGAATATTTCAATTATACAGCAGTGTAGGCACTACCGACTATCAGGCCCTATTAAACATTGAGTTACCCAGCCCCACCCAAAAATGGATTTTCGCGGGCTTCTTTTTAAGTTTGGCAGTTAAAATCCCCCAGGTTCCCTTTCATATTTGGCTCCCCCAAGCTCATGTTGAGGCTCCAGTTTCAGGCTCGGTTATTTTGGCCGGAATCTTATTAAAACTGGGGGGNTACGGGTTTTTAAGATTTACTTGGCCAATTTTACCGGGGGCTACTGAATATTTTGCCCCCTTTGTTATTATGTTAAGTATTATAGCCATAATTTATGGGAGCCTAACAACTTGCCGTCAAGTTGACTTAAAGAGACTTATTGCTTATTCTTCGGTGGCACATATGGGACTTGTGACTTTAGGCTTATTTACTCATACAATTGAGGGTTTGGGGGCTGCTGTTTTTATGATGTTAGCACATGGTCTGGTAAGTTCAGCTCTTTTCATTGCTGTGACTTATTTATATGAGCGCCATCACACCCGTCTTATAAAATACTACCGCGGGGTAACTTTTTCCATGCCCCTATTTGTTGGTGTATTTTTGGTTTTAACACTAACTAATATGGCTATTCCGCTTAGTTGTAACTTTGTTGCGGAATTTTTCTCCTTGTTGGCCGCTTTTGAATATAATTTAGTGATTGGTGTGTTGGCTGCCACCGGAATGGTTTGGGCGGCCGCCTATTCTCTTTATTTGTTCAACCGTATTAGTTTTGGGGCCCCCTCCAATTATCTTCTCTTTACAAGAGATTTAAACGGGCGTGAGCTTTTAGCTATATCCCCTTTGGTAATATCCATCTTCATTTTGGGGGTCCTTCCCTCTTTAATTTTGGACCCTGTAAAAAATGCTATCATGTTAAACCCCGGCGGGGCTTAGCAAAATGATGACCATGTATTTTTTTCTCCTATCATTTGGGACTGTTGCTTCTGGAGTAATGGTAATCTCTGCGCTTAATCCTGTTCATTCAGTCTTTTGGTTAGTAGCTGCCTTTATAAGCTCTGCGGCCCTCTTTATCTTACTGGGGGTAGATTTTATTGCTTTAATATTTATAATAATATATGTGGGAGCCATAGCCATCTTATTTTTGTTTGTAATAATGATGTTAAATTTAACAGATTTTACTCCAGTCTTTCGAMCGGGGGGGGAGGTGGACATGACAAATTATGTTCCAATAGGATTGGCCGTTGGCACCCTTTTTTTTGAGGCTATTGCTTCTAGGGGGGTTATTATGGGCGGCCCCTATGGGGGTAAATGGGGGGCGTGGGACTTAGCCAATCCTTGGGCCCTAAAAAAATATCATAATATTGAGGCAGTTGGGCGTGTATTATACACCGATTGTTATTACCTTTTTATTTTAGTTAGCTTTATATTGTTAGTTGCCATGATTGGGGCAATAGTGCTTACCCAAGAGATCGGGATAGAAATTGGCCCCACCAGCAAAAAACAAGATATTTTCGCCCAAACTAGCCGGGCTCAAATCTAATTTAGATTAAGAAAATTATTTTAGTGAACGATGCAATTTAGAAAAGTGAATCCTCTTTTATCTATTGTTAATGGAATAATTATTGATTTACCGACCCCCGCCAATCTTAGCTATATGTGGAACTTTGGTTCTTTATTAGGGGTGTGTTTAGTTGTACAAATCGCTACAGGGATATTTTTGGCGATGCATTATTGTGCGGATGTAAGCCTTGCTTTTGCCTCTGTAGATCATATTATGCGTGATGTTAATTATGGGTTTTTATTAAGGTACTTTCATGCTAATGGAGCCTCCCTGTTTTTCCTATGTCTTTATTTTCATATTGGCCGAGGAGTTTATTATGGAAGTTATTTTAAAATTGAAGTTTGGAATGTTGGTGTTGTAATATTAATATTGACAATGGCGACGGCCTTTATTGGATATGTTTTACCTTGGGGACAAATGTCTTTTTGGGGCGCGACAGTTATTACCAACTTGTTGTCTGCCATTCCTTATATAGGAACAGATATTGTCCAATGGGTGTGGGGGGGATTTAGTGTGTCTAATGCCACACTTAATCGTTTCTTTAGTCTTCATTATCTATTTCCTTTTCTTTTAGCGGCTTTGGGGGCTGTTCATTTGATTTGTTTACATGTAGGTGGGTCTAATAATCCCATCGGAGTAAAATCCGACCTGGATAAAGTACCCTTCCATGTTTATTACACATCAAAGGATTGGTATGGCATAGTGGCATTTGTGCTGTTTTTTTGCTCCTTAGTTTACTTGGCCCCTAATTTATTAGGAGATCCCGAGAATTTTATTCAAGCCAACCCTTTAGTTACTCCCGTGCATATTCAACCAGAATGGTACTTTTTATTTGCTTACGCCATTCTACGTTCTATTCCCAATAAATTGGGGGGGGTTGTGGCTATGTTTGGGAGTCTTCTTATATTATTTTTACTTCCTTGGATTCATACCAGTCGACTAAAAGGACTGACTTTTCGCCCCTTAACTCGATTTGCCTTTTGGTTTTTAGTGGCCGACTTTTTACTCCTTACCTGGATAGGGTCTCAGCCTGTGGAAGAACCCTTTATTTTAGTGGGGCAATTAGCCTCTATCTTTTATTTTGCTTACTTTTTAGTGCTAGCCCCCTCGCTAGGCTATTTTGAGGATCGTCTTCTATTTCTTAAACTAATTTTTTAATCCGAAGATCCATAAGGACTAGCTGGGTTGTACCCAGGTCCCCTCAGATGTTGTAGAAGCCAGAAGAATGAAGATGACCCAACAGATGCTTTGTGATAATCTAAGACCAGGCTTCTAGGGAGCAGCTCTCAATTGGGTTTGAATGCCTACAACATTTTAAAGCCCATGGATTAAAGGACTTGGATACTATGTTGGCTAGTCAAACCCATAGGGTCCCTGTAATATATTGGGAACACGAGCTAGTCTCTGGTTGATCAGAAGGAATGTTATGATATGTAAATAATCTGATGAGAAACCCTTGGTTCTTAATGCATCAATCGTTTTTAGATATTGTATTGTTTTTAAAGGAGTTTGTCGCCCTCAGAGCTTTCATCGTTATCAGATACTTCATCGTTATCAGAGACTTCATCGTCTTCAGCGGATAGATACCACTCATATGATTCATCGGACTCAAGTGGTTCAGTGTTCTCAGATAATTCATTGGACTAAGATAAACCAATACGCGCAGAGGTTAAATTATCTAAAAATATCTGCTTCTAAATAATCTGGGAAGCTTTAAAAAAAGATATAACCAATGCTTATGAAATAGTACAATTATTTAAAGCCTCTCAAGAAAAAAATTAAAAAATAATGATGCCTCAATTGGAGACTGCAACGTATTTAATTCAATACCGATGGACTTTAATTACTTTATTTTTACTATTTGCCTTTTTAGTCGTTTCCGTCTTACCAGCTATTAAAACTAATTTTTTAATCCGAAGATCCATAAGGACTAGCTGGGTTGAAACCCTTCAAACATCTAATTTAAATAAAGAGCTCGTTTCGTCATGGAGTTGGACGAAAATCTAATATGGGCGCGGCTTATTTTAATCAATTTAAAGTAGTGGATTTGATCGCCATCACTAACTCATCGATGATGATGATGTTGGGGGTGGCTGTAGCTCTAGTATTATTAAGGGGAAACCGGCTAATTCCTAACCGATGGCAGGCAGCCATGGAGTCGATTTATGATCACTTTGGGGGGTTAGTAAAAGATAATTCGGGGCTCCAATACTTTACCTTTGTTTTTACTCTCTTTATTTTTATAGTATTTTTAAATATTTTGGGGTTGTTTCCTTATGTCTTCACGGTAACAGCTCATGTAGTTGTGACGTTGGGCTTGTCATTTTCAATTGTAATAGGGGTAACTTGGGGGGGGCTTTGGAAGTTTAAATGGAATTTTTTAAGTATTCTTATGCCAGCTGGGGCTCCTTTAGCATTAGCCCCTCTTTTGGTACTAATTGAAACAGTAAGTTATATATCTAGGGCTATCTCTTTAGGAGTCCGTCTCGCCGCCAATTTATCTGCGGGGCATTTATTATTTGCTATTTTAGCTGGATTTGGCTTTAATATGTTAACCACGGCAGGCGTTCTTAATATTTTTCCTGTTTTGATTATGGTTTTTATAAGTTTACTAGAGGCCGCGGTAGCGGTTATTCAAGCCTACGTATTTTCTTTGCTTACAACTATTTATTTAGCGGACACTATCGTTTTACACTAAGTTTCCCATAGGGGCGGTAATGTATATCTTAGTTTTAACTGTTCCCCTTTTTGGGGCCTTAGGCTCAGGTTGGTTTGGTAGAAAAATAGGGGAAAGGGGCGCTGGAATTTTAACTTCAAGTTGTTTAATTATAAGTTTATCATGGTCCCTTTTAATTTTTTATGAAACTACATTAAATTTTTCAACAACATATATAAAATTATGGCGATGGTTGGATTCAGATTTAGTTACTACCTATTTTGGCTTGCAATTTGATGCTCTTACGGCCATTATGTTACTTGTGGTTACTAGTGTCTCCACTCTGGTACATATTTTCTCTACAGCCTACATGGACGGGGACCCCCACGTGCCTCGATTTATGTCTTATTTATCATTATTTACTTTTTTTATGATTTTATTAGTCACTAGTGATAATTATCCCCAACTTTTTATTGGCTGGGAGGGTGTTGGGTTATGCTCTTATTTGTTAATAAATTTTTGGTGGACTAGAATTGAGGCTAATAAGGCCGCAACAAAAGCCATGCTTGTAAATCGAGTGGGGGATATTGGGTTTGTCTTAGCCATGTTGGTAATTTGGGAGCAATTTGGATGTTTAGAGTTTGCCTCTCTATTTAATACAGTGGGACTTTCCCTTTCTGATAATATTGCCTTAATATGTTTATTTTTATTTATCGGGGCAGTTGGGAAGTCTGCACAATTAGGATTGCACACTTGGTTGCCGGATGCGATGGAAGGTTGGCGTTGGGCCGTCCTGTCTAAGTAATTAGCCTGGATTATAAATTTACTATATGCTGGAAAGACCTGGTGAAGAGGGGAGATCAGCCGGTAACAAAGCTGGGGGTTGGGTATATCCCTTTATAGATGGTTTTATGAGGAGGGAGGTTGCCCCCCTTCGCTGTTGTCACCTCAGAGACTTTATGTGAATCCACTTAGGATCTTAGGAGCAAGTTTATTTTATTGATGATTATGGAGACAATCAATATAATTTTAAAAATTTTAATAATAATTATTCCGTTACTTGTAGCAGTGGCCTATTTAACTTTGGCTGAACGGAAGATTTTAGGTTATATGCAAGCTAGAAAAGGGCCCAATGTAGTAGGTGTTTATGGGTTATTGCAACCTCTTGCTGATGGTATAAAACTATTCACTAAAGAGTTAGTGATTCCTCACTATGCTAATTTGTTTATTTATGTGGCAGCCCCGGTTTTCTCATTCACTTTAGCTTTAATTGCTTGGGGGATCCTCCCTTATGATAAAGGAGTTGTAATAAGTGATTTGAAAATAGGAATTTTGTTTACTTTAGCCGTATCTTCTATTAGTGTCTATGCTATTTTGATGTCCGGTTGGGCGAGTCAGTCTAAATATGCTTTCTTGGGGGCTATTAGAGCTGCCGCTCAGATGATTAGTTATGAAGTTTCAATTGGATTAATAATAATTACAGTTATTCTGTGTGTAGGTTCTTTGAATATAACTGAAATAGTTTTGGCTCAAAGTAGTGGCACTTGGTTTTTTTTCCCCCTATTTCCTGTAGCCATGATGTTTTTGGCTTCGGCGCTAGCTGAAACTAATCGAGCCCCTTTTGATTTAACTGAGGGGGAGTCTGAGTTGGTGTCCGGCTATAATGTAGAGTATGCCTCTATGTCTTTTGCTTTATTTTTTCTTGCAGAATATGCTCATATAATATTGATGGGTTGTTTAACTACAATTTTATTTTTGGGGGGGTGGCTCTCCCCGATTGGTTTTATAAGGGGGGGCCCCGTTTGGTTTGGCTTTAAGGCCTCTTTTATAATTTTACTTTTTGTTTGAGTAAGAGCCTCTTTCCCTAGAATGCGATATGATCAATTAATGGCCTTATTATGGAAATCTTACTTGCCCCTAAGTTTGGCTTTTGTAATTTTGGTGGCCAGCCTCTTATGGGGGTTAAAGGGGGTGCCCCCCAGCTAATTGTGGATGTATGGGGAGTTTTATGGTATTTTGATTTTATTAATTTTTAGCATTATTCTTTCTGCCATTATTTCAGGGGCTTCTTATATTTTAGGGGAGAAACAACCAGATCGAGAGAAGGTGTCAGCTTATGAGTGTGGGTTTGATCCCTTTGGGACCCCGGGGCGGCCCTTTTCTATTCGTTTTTTTTWAATTGGTATTCTTTTTCTTATTTTTGATTTAGAAATTTCTTTTCTTTTTCCTTGGTGTATCGTTTACAATCAAATTTTTCCTCTTGGTTATGGCACTATGGTTGTGTTTTTAACCATTTTAACCTTGGGCTTGGCCTACGAATGGTATTTAACTGGTTTATCGTGAAATTAATGTTATATCTATAGTGAAAAGGTTTACTGCCAAAATTTTTGATAACTGTCGGCCAAAATGACTGAATGTGACGATAATTGTGCTATTAATTTTTAGGGCTGTTTTATCATGGGGAATATTTTAATTATTAGTCCGAGGGCCCAGGTTATCTTTGACCCTATAGTTTTATCTTGTTTAATTAATTTATTAAAAGGCTATTATAGTGATTAGGGCTCGTGTTATTAAAAATGTTCAAGCCTTCATGTTTATTTACTTATCTATAGTGATTGTGGTATGAGGGTACTATTATTATCATATTTGCCAACATTTTTCCTGCCCACTGCTTATTGTATAGGGCGGCCTATGGGTTAAAATGACAATCTTGAAGAAACAATAAAAAGTGGAGATAGATTAGTTGGAGAAACTTGAAATAAAATAATGTGGGGCCCTTTAGCCAATTCCCTGAGTCATATTATGGCCCCATTGCAATAATAGCCCCTTTTTTTCTAGACGCGGGGCCTTAAAGTGAGCAAGTTATAGGGTGGAAGAAAAAGTCCGGCCCGCTATGAGAGCAGCGGGCCCACCCTCTATGGTGAGGTTATTTTATGCCAACTCCGGTGTCTGCTTTGATTCATGCTGCAACCATGGTCACAGCAGGCGTTTTTTTACTAATTAGATCATCTCCCCTATTAGAGCAAGCACCTTTGGCTTTAATGGTTGTTGCTATTGTTGGGTCTCTTACGGCATTTATAGCCGCTACAGTTGGCTTGGTACAAAATGATTTAAAAAAAGTAATAGCTTATTCAACTTGTAGTCAATTGGGGTACATGGTGATGGCTTGTGGGCTTTCCCAATATTCTATAAGCCTATTTCATTTAATGAACCATGCTTTTTTTAAAGCTTTATTATTCTTAGGCGCGGGGTCTGTAATTCATGCCTTGGCCGATGAACAAGATATGAGAAAAATGGGGGGTCTTATAAAATCGATTCCCTTTACTTATACTATGATGATTATTGGCTCTTTGTCTTTAATGGGCTTTCCTTATTTGACGGGGTTTTATTCTAAAGATTTAATTTTGGAATTAGCCCACGATCAATGTTATTTAGCCTTTGCTCATTGGTTGGGAGTTTTTTCTGCCCTATTAACAGCCGCCTATTCCTTTCGATTGGTGTACCTTACTTTCATATCAAACTCCAGTGCCAAAAAGGAGGTTTTTTCACATGCCCATGAGGGCTCTTTAAATTTAACCTTGCCTCTAATTTTATTGGCTCTGGGGAGCATTTTTGTAGGTTATTTAATCAAAAAGATTGTTTGGTCATTTCAAATCACTCTCTCTCCTATTATTTCCACCTCTATTAAGTTAGCGCCCGTAATCTTTAGTCTTTTTGGGGCTGGTGCGGCTGTAATTCTTTATCATTATTCTTCTCGAATCTTTAAGGCACTAACTTCGCCCATTGGCCTTGCTGGGTACACCTTTTTGTATTCTGCTTGGCAGTTTAATTATATTATTAATCATTTTTTGGCTCAGAGGGTATGAAGATTAGGCCATCTAATAACCTTTCGAGCTCTGGACAGAGGAGTGCTTGAGCTAATAGGCCCCCAAGGAATATCTCAACTCCTGATCCGGCTCACCCAAGAAATAAGTAATTTACAATCTGGTCTAGTATATAACTACGCTTTAGTGGTTCTTATCGCCATTTGCGCTTTTATGGTGTTTTAATAAGATTTTACCCCAAGAGGCTTTCCAAATAATCTTGGTAAATGAACAGGGGGTTAGGTTAAGGAAGACCATTAGCTTTCAAAGCATAGAGTGCGGGTTCAAATCCCGCACCCCCTGAAATCTAAAAAGAAAGGGGGAGAGAGCCGCCGCCGTAAATGAATGAGGCTTTTTTTTAAGCATATCTATTTTAATATTAATTATTTACGGCGTAAATAATCCAACTTTAAAAATATCTCTTCTGACATTGCTATATATAAGTTGCTGAGCCAGTATTGATTTTTTTCTTCCTTGGCAAAATGGGTTTTTAACTATTAATAGTTGGGTTGTAACCACCAAAATGGTGGTTCTTGTGGGGAGCCTATCCAKTTTTTTTTTTGACCCCCCCCCACATGGGGGAGGGATCTTCCTCTGTCTTAGTTTTGATGGTGGCTTTGGGGGGCCTTCTTTTGGTCTCCGCGAGCAATTTGTTATCAATTTATCTGGCTATTGAACTACCCACTCTTTCCCTTTTCATATTAGTTGCGCAAAAGAGAGGGTCTGGGTATAGTGCCGAAGCCGGGTTAAAATACTTTGTGTTAGGGGCGTTGGCCTCAGGTTTATTTTTATTTGGGTGTGCGCTCTTATGTGGGCTAAAGGGGGGCGCTAGTGTCCCATGTATAGATCTGGTTCTTAGCCAGGGAGGGGGGCCAGTTCTCCACCTCTCTGGGGGGATTACCCCCATAGGAAGCCTCTTAATTACAGGGGCGCTATTATTTAAATTATCCGCGGCCCCCTTTCATATGTGGGCCCCGGATGTTTACGATGGGGCCCCCACAACCATTACTGCTCTATTAGCCATAGTGCCCAAAGTGGGAGTGTTTTCTATTTTAGTTTCAATTGGGCCGGCAGCCCATGTTTTATTGATTGGGACTATATTCTCCATGGCGGTGGGTGCGGTTGGGGCTTTAAACCAAACTAAAATTAAACGACTATTAGTCTACAGTGGAATTACACACATGGGCTTCGTGCTATGGGGCATAGAGATTGGGGCCTTTGAAAGTGTGCAAGCTAGTCTAATATATATGATTTTATATGTTATAATGTCTGTCTGTGCCTTTTCTATGGTATTAGCTTTGGGGGGCCTAAAAAATCTTATTGTGGAATTCGGTGGTCTTTCGAGAAAAGAGCCGACTTTGGCTATAACATTGGGTTTAACTTTTCTTTCTATTGCTGGAGTTCCTCCTTTAATTGGATTTTTTAGTAAATGGTGAATTTTATTGTCTGGGATGGCTTATGAATATTACTTGGTTTCCATTATAGCGGTGGTTAGTTCCGTGGTGGCTGGAGTATATTATGTTAGAATAGTTAAAATTATCTATTTTCAGGCGGACTTTTTTTTCTTGGTAGGATTGAAGGTTCTTAGGGAAAAAANAATAATAAATTTTAGAAAATCTCTATTAATTGGGGCTAGTTTTTTCCTAATGGGATTTATGATAATTTGCCCTAATCTGTTGTTGCAACTGACCCATTGGGCCACGATGGGATTATTTTAAAAAACGTAGTCTGAAATTGGCACTAATTTTTTAGAAAATAATTAAAATGAGTCCTTTGATTTTGGGGAATATTTAAGGCAAGTGGACCTTTCATACATGCTAGCATAGGCCCATAATGAGCCCGAAGGCCAAGCCTGCAGATAGGGGAGGAGACTTGGAATCTAAGATGTTGGGCCGAGGTCTTATTAGGTAGAAGGTGGTGTAAAAGACCACCTTGCCGAAGATGGGAGGCTTAATTTCAGCCCTGCTTTCACTGTAACAAGGGGGAGATTCACATAGAGGCAGCAGTAGAGAGTTTTGTGCAATGCACGAAAGTATGACACAGTGAGGAGACATCTAATTGAGCCTGTCAAATTTAGTGCCAGCAGACGCGGTAAAACTAAAGGGCTGGTCTTTATAACTAAAAAGGTGTATAGGATGTGTGGGCCCAGAATTTATCTAAGAAGGTTAATGGAAGTTTTTCTGGAGCGGTGGAATGTGGGAATAGAAAATAGAACCCCTAAGAGTAAAACTATTTACTACCAAATAGGCTCAAACATGAGAGCGTGGGTGATAAACAGGATTAGAGACCCTGGTAGTCCACCCTGTAAACTTTGAAGATTATGCTAAACATACCCGAAAGGTAAAATCTTCCGCCTGAGTAGTACGATCGCAAGATTAAAATTCAAAAACTTTGGTTGTTCACTATTTAGATTAGAGGAGCGTGTGGTTTAATTCGATAGTCCGCGTGTAACCTTACCCCAGCTTGAATCTATGACTGGTATTGCATGGCCGTCGTATGTTCTTGTATGAAGCGAAAAGGGACCCAAGCCGGGTTTATCCCGAAGGAAGTCAGGTATTATGATCCAAATGTTGGGGGGCTTAATGCGCTACACTTTTTTATATAATAAGAGACTTGAAAGGTAAGTCTCTAAAGTAAGAGTTCGGAAGGTCCCTGTAAAACGATTAAAAGTTGAATTTAATAGTAATCGGAAAGTAGTGCGTTCCGGTGAATAGGTATAAGTGCTAACACAAATTGCTCGTCACCTCTTCTTAGAAGGGCTATTTGAACGCCTTGAGTGACTACAAAAGTCTTTAAGGAAGAGTAAGTCGTAACATGGTAAGGGGGGGGTAACTTCCCCTTGTCTCTAACATAGAGTTAAATTTTGTCTTTTAAACAAGGCAATTTGGTAAAAAAAATGGAGAACTTTTTAAAAATTTTTAGTTAAAAAGACGATGACCCTTCTCCTTCCTAAAAACAAAGTTCAAGTTAAACTGCTTAAAAAAATAACATTAGCGTCTTCAGCCATAAAAATTATAGCCAATCCACCTCTTTCATATTCTACATTTAAACCAGAGACTAATTTGGATCCCCCTTCGATAAAATTAAAGGGGCTTGATTAGTTTCAGCTAGCGCCGAAGCCAACTCTGAGAAGGGGGAAGTAAGTTTTTGGTTTTTAATTCAAAGTTATTTTGACTGGTCAGCATCAAAAGATCTCGTGGGGTGGACTAATGGTAAGTCACCAGGCTCATCATCTGGAGATGCAGGTTCAATTCCTGTCCCCACCAT